AGAAATGACTGATGGATACAAACCATTCACCTAAATTAACCAAATTTACCCGATGTAGAGGCAATCAAGAAAGCCGCATAAGTGAATATATAACCTACAGAGAAGTGGGCTAATCCAACCAATCTTGCTTGCACAATGGAAAGAGCTACTGGTTTATCTCTCCATCGAATCAAATTGGCCAAAGGTGTTCGTTCGTGAGCCCATGCTAAAGTTTCGATCAATTCTTGCCAATATCCCCGCCAGAAAATGAATCTGTTTTTTCTTAGAAATCTTTTTTTTATGAAATCCCATAGAATCCAAATCCCATAAGATATTAATTCTAAGAAATCGAAAAACTTTGAATTAGTTACTTTTCTGTTATTCGAAGCGCCTCGTAATCTTCAACCAATTATGCGCTTCAATATAATTACCGGGAGTCAGTGCTATAGCTTGGTTCCAATACTCAGCAGCTTGATCGAACCAAGCCTCCGCAATTTCAGAATCTCCCTGTCGAATGGCCTGTTCTCCCCGGTAAGAATAGGCGCGTCAATTCCTTCCCTTAGAACCGTACTTGAGAGTTTCCTAACTCATACGGCTCACCAGTTATTTGCTGTCTATTTGACTTTACCTATTACTTATTATCTATCGAATAGAATGAGATTTCCGCTAGATTTAGCCCAGTTTTGGGGGGTTTACCAAAAGAGGTTAATAACATAAGTTTTCAACTTGAATCTTGATTAATAATCAGTTTTCTCCTTTCTCCCACCTTCCGAAGATAGGCATTTTTTCCTATTGTTAGCATTTTCTACAAGGTAACTATCTCGTTGAAATTGATATAGAATCCTTGAAAAAGTCTTTCCTTCCTAAGAAGGAAAAGACTTACTATCCTTGGGATCTGATCCTACACCGCTGCTCAAGACCGTAGGGGATCGGCTCTATTACATAAGTGGATTCCTGACTTTTATCTGTCTGATAGTATGTATGGCATAAGTAAGCAGTTCTTAATGGTAATGGATTGGGCCAAAACCTCATTAATTGATCTTTACGGCGCTTCCGCTCTATCAATTAGATTTTTATCCATAGAATAAAGGATCTAGGCATATCTTTTTTCTTCATATTTCGAGAAGTGTCTTTTTCTACAGCTCATAAAAATCGTTATTTTGAACGATCTATATATGTAGAGAGCCTAGTTGCTTTTTAGTATTTCATTAGGAAGGTCTTTCTTTCCTTTCTTCTCTTTCTTTCTATAGTGGAGATAGTCGCACGTAATGGCAGATCACAGCCATATTATTAAACGCTTGTGGTAAGAATGGGTTTCGTTCTAGTGCCCTAAAATAAAATTCTAAAGCTTTTCTATGTTCTCCATTCCTTGTGTGGATAAGGCCTATGTTATAGAGTATATAACTTCGATCATAGGGATCACTTTCTAGTCGCATAGCTTCATAATAATTTTGTAAAGCTTCCGCATAATTTCCTTCGGATTGAGCTGACATCCGTTACGGTCGTTATTCAATTCAAAAATCTCCGTTCCAGAACCGTACATGAGATTTTTATCTCATACGGCTCCTCCCTTATATGCATAATGAGACTATTTCAATCTTTTGTCTTTTTTGATTCCATTTTTTTAGTAGTCTCGTTATGAACTGAGTGGGGCTAATATTTTTACAGGAAATCTCTAGCCAACCTTCCTGCGCAAGAGCTTTTGTTAATTTTGTACTAGATAGAAAAGGTAACTCCAACAATTTCTTTGTCCTCAACGCCCCCTAATTTCCAGGAATTTTTCACTTCAACAGTCTTTGATAGTTATACGGGTAACCAAAGTACGAACGAGACGGATGCTTGTTGTCCCAACCATTCTTTCTAGTCCCAATCCATAGACAGAAAGGAGGTAGTTTTAACAAAGCTTTTGTGTCGTTGATTTCTAGGTGTAGTGCTTTTTCCCCTATGCCGCACCACCTATTGGTACGAGTAGAATAGAATTGACCGACCTGTAATAAAGAACCTATAGATAGGTGTATAACCTTTCGCTCAATACTAAAATCTAGAATGGAAGAATAGCATCTGAGGCTGCATCAATCGGGGATACACGACCGAAGGAATTATTCGATTTCAAAACTTCACCTTCAATAAGCGTAGATTTCTTTCAATAGAAAAAAATCAAATCACACCATCTCTGTAATAGGTAAATGCCTCTTTTGCTCCTGAGGTTGTTGGAATTATTCGTAATAAGATATTGGCTACAATTGAAAAGGTCTTATCCATAAAATTACCATTTATACGCGATCTAGACATAGGCAACAATCCATTCTATAATTCTTTTCATTCCTCCTCGTGGGGAAATAATCCCACAAACATAGGAATTCTAGAGGACGAAATAACATTGAAGGAGATTCATAAAAAAAGAAAAGAATTGAATCCAATTTGAATTCATCCAAACTTAGTAATATCAAAATGAAGGGAACTTTTATGATCTCAGTCAACCAGAAGAATCTTTCCTACGGATTTGAGATTAGGTCGAATTGATTGAATTAGGATCCAAAAAAGAAAGGAAAAAGACTAGAATAATTATTGATGATGGAAATGGAAATAGAATAACCTTTTTGGATTGTATGCAGAGTGAGTATACACTATGCAGTCGAACATGGGATGATTCACGAATTTGTAATAGATCTATCGAGTAAGGGATTTTTTTATGAAGACTTTAAAACAAGAAAGGAATTTGCAAATTGTTATGGAATCGTAATAAAAAAGATCATGATCGAAAAGCATAAACCCATCAATCAATTGATTCCTTATCATTCATTGATTGACTTCGGTATAATATCAGAAAAAAAGGGTCGGAAGTCTTCTCGTCGCAAACAAATAGGAATAGATATATGTCTTTATTTTAGCTTTTCAGAAAATACTTTTGATTGTAACCCATCAGGTGTTAAAGTAAATCTTTTGAAAAAAGAAAAGATTGTCTATTTTTTAGTTCGTTCGAATAGGTTAGTCGGATCTATCCACACCAAAATTCAATATCAATAGGAAATCAGAAGGACTGCCTATTTATTTGCTTTCTGGTTCATAATGATTTTATAGGAGAGATGGCCGAGTGGTTCAAGGCGTAGCATTGGAACTGCTATGTAGGCTTTTGTTTACCGAGGGTTCGAATCCCTCTCTTTCCGTACCTTCATCAATTTCACCAACATTCCTGACCGCAACAACTCAAACAACAAGAGATTCCATTTTTATAACAAATAGCTCCTCCTTTTTATTTTCTTTTAATAGAAATCAATTTCCACTAGGATGGACAAGGAATGAAAAAAGATCGGTCAATGTACAATACATGAATGATAAAATCCGGAATATCTGAGATGGGTGGGAGAAAAACCCGGATCAAACCCCTTAAACTTTAACCTAAAGTAAATTAAGTAAATTGTAAATTGACTTCGGTAAAAGGAAGAAGATTGTCCAAATCTATTTTTTTTTTTTAAGTCTTATGGGAATAATATTCTACGACTAACACTTCATCTATTTTCAAACCAACCCCCGTACGATCTATTATTTGATTGACTAATCCTCTATAAGGTAATCGATGAAGAGTCAAATGTTTTGGCAATATCTTACGAGAGGACGATTTAAGAGCATTTTGAATGAGAGTTTTCGATTTTTGTGCATCTCGCGACATAAGAAGATCTTGGGGTTTGCAACGATAACTTGGTATATCTACTATACGACCATTAACTAAAATATGTCGATGGTTAACTAATTGGCGGGCTCCAGGAATAGTCGGAGCCATACCCAAGCGAAAAAGGATGTTATCCAAACGCATTTCAAGTAATTGTAGTAAAACCAGACCTGTTGTCCCCTTGGCTTTTCTTGCAATACGAAAATATTTAAATAATTGTCGTTCTGTAATACCATAATGAAAACGTAATCTTTGTTTTTCTTTTAAACGAAAACTATATTTAGATCTTTCTCTGAAACGCGATTTCTTTCTACGATAACTTTCAACCCCGGTCTTTTTTTTTTTTTTAGTTTTTTTAGTTAGTCCCGGTAAAGCCCCCAGACGGCGTATTTTTTTTAAACGAGACCCTAGGTAACGCGACATAAAGACTCCCTTTTTTGATATATTTCTTTTCTTAATAAGAAAGCTAAATGAAAACTGAACTAAATGATCAACGAATCGAAATCTTATGAAGTATTCTACTCCAAAGAATAATGAAATGAGTCGAATCAAGATTTCGATCAAAGCACCCTTTTTATATCCTTTTTTTGATTTTATTTTTATTTATTATATTATATAGAATATGTATATATATATAATCTTTTCTTCTTGCTTGATTTGTTTGCAGGTATTTAACTCTTTCATTCAACTTCGTTTTTCGAGTTAAAGGTATAGAGAAAAATCCTACGACAATTTCTCAAGACAGTCAAGCCCCCCTTTTCTCGCCATTGTCCTATTTAAAGATCTCATTGGCTTTTTCCAATGTATAAAAGAAAGATTCCAATGGCTTTTGCTACTAGAACCTTCCCGACCACGATCTTTTCTTTTTTTTTCTTTTCTAGGCATTTGACCTTGAAAAGAAAGAGAGATTAGATTGATACTAGATAAGCAAAAAAGTAGTAAATAGAGATTGATCAATCTAAAAAAAGAGTGGCTTCCTTCGTTTCTATGGTTATTTCTTAAACGGTGAGGACCTTTCTATACACCGGAGCTCTTTACTTCATAGTCCATCTTATTCCTAACTTGTACAGTTCTACTTCCTTGGCCCTACCCATGAATTATCCAATAAGAGGTCTTTCACAACGAGATCAACCTATACAGTAACGGTATCTCATTTGGAAAATTAGTGAGTTCGCTGACCCTCTTAGTCCGTTTTTCCAAGAATGTGAGCAGCTTCTTTTTGCTTTTCAAATCGAGCTTCTCCCGCTTAATGGATAAGATCTTCTGCCAATGGGAAATTGCTTCAGTCTGATCTTAGATCGAGCTGATTAGACGAATCGAAACCATACAATGAAAAGGAAATGGATATGAGAGATTCTTTTAGTTTGAGAGAATGTCTAGAGTTCTTTGATTTTATCCTAAGTAATGGAAAGATCTTTTCTTTTTTTCTTCTAGCTATAATCTGAACGAGTCACACATACACCCTAGCACATCTTCCTCGTCGTTGCGGGCATCCCCCAAGAGCGGGGGATTTCGTGACATTTTTGATTGGCTTTCTTGGCTTTCTAAAAAGTTGGTTAATAGTTGGCATAGGGAATTTTTCTATCTATTCGATACTAGATAATACACTTAGATTGGTTTGGGAGTTCCCCAAACCAATCTTGATGAATAATTTATTTCTTATTTATTTATTAATATTTGATCTATTTGAGTTCGTTCGAAAGCCACGATAAATTCCCGAAAGAAATCTCCCAATTTTCTTAGCAATAAAGAATATCCCAATACTTCCAATCAGCACAATGATGGTCAACCAGATCCCGTCACCTGCAGGTGGAGGTGGAGAATAAAAAGGCCTCGTGGGATTCAGACAGGCAATAAACTGCTGTCTATCTATGTACTTTCTTTCATTGGTGAAGTACGTCTGCCTTTCTTCTCCTTGTACCTCCACCGCAGACTGTGTTTTGATTAACAGTCTCTGTCTCCATGGAGCTACCCTTTCCTCAAGGCGAGGACCCAAAGAAGCAGGTAACCCTAGAAGGGACTTGTTTATCCAATATTTAGCCATGCCGAAGGCCTCCGAAGTCATAAGAGCCCTGTCGGCCGGGACCCGGATACGGATCCAGCGAGCTTGACGACAGATCACATTATATCGAAGCTGACATCTGTGAGGTAACATGATAGCCCTTACATTAACACGACCCTTTAGAGCTTCAGAGAAAAGCTCTTCGCCTGTTTGTTTATAAAGGCTATTTTGCATTTGAGCTTCTTCTTCAGCAATTTCTTGAGCTTCGTCAAGAAGACTAAAAAGGTTTATACTATAATTAATATCAATCGATCTCCTTACCTGCTGGGTTATAGTTCCCGTAAATAGGTCGGGAGGAATCAAAAAAGTATAATCCGATAGAGGAATCATCCAGTCAAATATGACTTCTCTATCTGCAATAGAAGCTGGATTTTCTATCACTTCCTGCCTCAGTTGATCTAAAGTAGGAGTTTGCCAAAAAACGACCCTTTTTATACTTTGTTCAGAATTACGAAATAGAATATCTGGTAAATCGAGGTTCTTGATAGTGAATGAAACACCCCTAATAGTAAACAACGGGTTTTCTGAATTATTCAATAAACGCTTCACCCTCCGCATTAGAAGAACTTCTTGTAAGGCCGTTTCCGCTAAATCCCGAAGGGGTAGGCTAGCTAATATGTTTCGTTCGTTTCGATGCATATAGTAACAATGGCGATTCAACTGTGCGTGAATCACCGCTAAAGTCACAATCAATCGATGGATAAATTCCACGGGAATGATACCAGGTATTGTTATCATAATAGAATTAGATATTATATTAGGATTTTTGTATTTTTATTTATAAGGGCTAAAAAAGCTAAAAAAACTGCTTTTGTTTTGTTTTGGCTTTCCATATTTGGAACGTCCTTGTTGACGATCCTTTAGACAGAATCTAGGGGTCCTCGAACAATTTTTTCGAAGTCATTGGATCCCTTCCCTCGTTCGAGAATCTCCTCCCTTCGTCCACTCCGTCCCGAGAAGAGTAAGGTAACTTGGACCAATTCCGTTTCTCAAAGCAGAAGGTTATTCTTTTTTCTTTTTTCTTTTTACCAAACATATGCGGATCCAACCACGATCTGATAATAAGAACAAGAGATCTTTCTCGATCAATCATAATCATAATTAAGAAGAAAAGAAAGATCATAGGATAAAACATATATGATGAGGATCTAGATTACATCTGACATAGGAGAAAATAAAAATGAAAAATGGAGAAAATAAAAATAAACGGAAAACTCTCTCTGTTATATATGCATTTCTGCATTTCATGAATCAATCCCCATACCTCCTTCATCGATCCCAAATTGACGGGTTAGTGTGAGCTTATCCATGCAGTTATGCACTCTTCGAATAGGAATCCTTTTTCTGACCTGGCTTCCGTGCTTTGGTGGGTTTCTGAGATGCTTTTGACGGCTTAAAATGTAAGTAATTCTGGTCTGGATATCTTCTAAATATCTTGTAGAAATAAATAGAAAATAGTTGAGATCTTTTTCTTTCTTAATTGTCAACAAAGATCTTCTTTTTCAACCGTTAGGCAATAAAAAATAGGTAGCCATACATGACTACCACCGCAAGGAAGTGAATCGTTTCTGGAGACATAATGAGTACCTCCTTATAAAAATTATGGTTTTTGACTTCCAAAAATTGACCAAAGTCAATTGGAAGTTTGATTTCTATATAATGAATATACCAAGATTCAACAAGACAGTCAAGTCCTGAAGTTCTATTCTCTCATAGAAATAGAATAAGATAAGAGTTGCTTCCTTTATTGATCTTTTTTTGATTTCTCTTTTTAAAAGATCTGAAAGACTTTGATTTTCTTTTTTTCTTTTCTATAGTTTTCTTTTATATTTTATATAGTTTTTTATAGAATATTTTGGATTTTATAGTTTTTTATAGAATATTTTGGATTTTATAGTTTTTTATAGAATATTTTGGATTTTATAGTTTTTTATAGAATATTTTGGATTTGCCTCCTTCTTGTTAACTTAACCAATTTTTCACGATTAGATCGATCTTTTTTGAAATGGATTTTGAGAAAGAAATCGCTTTTCTTGCTTCACTATATGCATTTTCTTTTCTCCAAAGATTTTTACGAATCTTTTTTTTGGAAAGAGAAGTACGTTTTTTTGGAACTGCCATTGTTATTTAATAGAAATGTTCTATTGATTGAGTGGTGTGTGTACCAAAGGCACTCTTGTGATCAATTCTGAGTTAAAGATCGTCAAAAAGAGAAGTAATGAAATAAAGAAATGTGTCTATATTATTACATTACAATTTCGAATAAACAAGAGTAAATAAGAAAAGAAAGTAGAAGAATGTCATCTTATGAGACTCCTTTTAGTTTTTAGTTTAGCTCGATTTGACCATCATAGCCAAAAAAAAGATGTTCATTTAACAGTATAACATGACTTATATGTCTATGTCAACCCCGACCCGAGTTAGCATAAACTTTTTCGAATTGGACTCAATGATATTTTTCGAATTCTAGTTAGAATAGAAATCTAGCTTTTTTCTTTTCTTTTTTCATTTAAATAATTCAATAATTTTGTCTTATTCACTCTTTTTTACTTAAATAAATCGAATAAGATAGAAATAGAATAAAATATATGTCACCTTACGTGAATACCACGAGCCTCTTTTCCATTCTCATTCAATCACGGCGGGGGGGGGAGCAAGTAAAAATAGAAAAACTCACATTGGGTTTAGGGATAATCAGGCTCGAACTGATGACTTCCACCACGTCAAGGTGACACTCTACCGCTGAGTTATATCCCTTCCCCACGCCCATCGAGAAATACAACTGACGAATCCTAAGGCAAGGGGTCGAGAAACTCAACGCCACTATTCTACTATTCTTGAACAACTTGGAGCCGGACCTTCTTTTCGCACTATTATGGATACGAGAAGAATGGGATATTTTGGATTCAATTGTCAACTGCCCCTCTCGGAAATCGGATTTACTATGGATTCGAGCCATAGCACATTGTTTCATAAAACCGTATGACGATCAAAATCAAGCGGGTTTTACATGAAGAAGATTTGGCTCAACATTTCTATTCGATATAGGTAGGAGAAGAACCTGACTCGGTATTAAAAAAAGATAGAGGAAGCAGAACCAAGTCAAGATGATAAGGATCAACCCCCTCCTCTTGCGCCAAAGAGCTTACAATTTCCAAAGTAAGCAAAGCAACCATCTCTTTTCCATTTCCATTCAAGAGTTCTTATGTGTTTCCACGCCCCCTTTAGACCCCGACCGAAAAATGAACAAATCCCTTTTCTTAGGAACACATACAGGATTCGTCACTCCAAAAAGGATAATGGTAACCCCACCATTAACGACTTCATTTATGAATTTCATAGTAATAGAAATACATGTCCTACCAAGACAAAATTTCGAACTTGCTATCCTCTTGCCCAGCAGGCATGGCCTCCGTGGAGAGGATGATTCATTCGGATCGACATGAGAGTCCAACTACATTGCATTGCCAAAATCCATCTTGTATATTTGAAATAGGTTGACCTCCTTCCTTCTCTCATCGTACAATCCTCTTCTCGACGAGTCCCCTTTCTCCTTGGTCCACAGGGAAAGTAGGACTGGTGACAACAGTTCCTCACGGAAGAAAGGACTCACTGAGCCGGGATCACTCACTAATACGAATCGAGTAGAAAAGAACTTGTATACTTTCCCCGCTTCTCTTGCTATGGAGGGCTTGACGCAATCGACCGGATCATAGAAATATACCTTCAACACAACTTAAGCCGTCAAAAGGATCTCAGAAACCCACCAAAGCACGAAAGCCAGGTCAGAAAAAGGATTCCTATTCGAAGAGTGCATAACTGCATGGATAAGCTCACACTAATCCGTCAATTTGGGATCGATGAAGGAGGTATGGGGAAGGAATTGGAATGTAAGAATATTGATTCATGAAATGCAGAAATGCATATATAACAGAGAGAGTTTTCCGTTTATTTTTATTTTCTCCATTTTTCATTTTTATTTTCTCCTATGTCAGATGTAATCTAGATCCTCATCATATATGTTTTATCCTATGATCTTTCTTTTCTTCTTAATTATGATTATGATTGATCGAGAAAGATCTCTTGTTCTTATTATCAGATCGTGGTTGGATCCGCATATGTTTGGTAAAAAGAATAACCTTCTCCTTTGAGAATAAGAAAAAGGAAAGTGTTCAATTGGAACATGAAAACATGACGGAATTGGTCCAAGTTACCTTACTCTTCTCGGGACGGAGTGGAAGAAGGGAGGAGATTCTCGAACGAGGGAAGGGATCCAATGACTTCGAAAA